GAGAATAAGAATTGAAAAAAAAAAATATTGGATTTTTAATGTATTTCATCAATCTAAGTGGAATAAACAAACTGGATTCCTTGTTGGTTAGTCAAATTCCAACGAAAACCACATAATTGAAAGAAATGAAATGTCCGAATTTGAGATTTATATGATCAATAAACTAAGGTTTTGTTGTTATCGACCATGGAATTCGACAGAAGCAATGAGAAATAGATACGAATAAAGCAGGATTAAGGGGGGAAATAAAAAAATAGTAGAGAAAAGTTATACAAAGTTATATAAAAATCACTACCCCCCCTTGGTATTTCTTTAATTGAATTTCGTTTGATTAGGTGGAAGTTCCTTAAAAACCTCTGCCTTCTTTAAAATATCCTGAACAGTTCCTGTAGGTTGAGCACCCTTTTCAAGGAAATATAGAATAGCAGGAACATTTAAATAAGTTTGATTCTTCAGTGGATCATAAAAACCCACTTTTCGAAGATCTTTTCCTTCTCTTCGGGATCGAACATCAATTGCAACGATTCGATAGACGGCTCATTGGGATAGATGTAGATGAACAATACCCCCCCCTAGAAACGTATAGGAAGTTTTCTCCTCGTACGGCTCGAGAAAAAATGATTTGATTCTAAGTTTTGTCTATGTATGGAATTCTAATAAATGACAAATGAGCCTATAAAATAAATTAGACTATGATTTAAGTCTTTTTTTTTCTTCTTCCTTCCTGAAAATGAAAAAGAAACCATTCGTACTCATAACTCAAGTTGGATAACTCTCAAATAGCTTAAAGGAAAAAATCTTTAATAAATTTCATTTATTGAGTGGTCTTTACCCCCTTTTGTTTGTCTCGTTTAAAATTCTATTTTGATTCTTCAGTCTGATCCAGTTATTGAGACTATCGAGACAATTAAAAGGGTGTTTCCTTGTTCTGGGATCCTTTATCTTTGTTTTAAATCATTGGGTTTAGACATTACTTCGGTGCTTCTTAATCCTTTCAAAATGGCAGCAACATACCCTTTTTTGTGATTTCTCTTTCTATCAAAGAATCCTACGGACAGTTGATTCCCGCGTGATACACTTTGGATCGAAAACGTTTGATCAATTCCAACAGGTTTTGCTTTTGAATTGGAAACTTGCTCAAATTGGATCCTTTCCATTTCTATCTCGAAGATATATTTACGAAGTTGTTCCAATTTATTGATTGGCATTAACCCTAGATCCTTGCCCCCAAGAAATGAATTAATCCTTTCCACTCGAGCTCCATCGTGGACTATTTACAACCCAACAAAAAGAAAAAAACGAAGGGTTCGAGTGGAACAGAACAAACGATGTCGAGCCAAGAGCACCTTCATTCCTATATAAATATAAAATAGCGGATGTAAAAATCCACAACGGATCTGTCCTTCAAGTCGCACGTTGCTTTCTACCACATCGTTTCAAACGAAGTTTTACCATAACATTCCTCTAATTTGGAACCGGTATGGAATTGATTCAATCATGGAATCATGAATAGTCATTGGTTCAGTTGTACATAGACATCGCGTAATCTATACTTTTTCTTCTATATATGATATGTGTAAAGATTTTTCTGAAGAAGTCTTAGCAAGACACCATCTTTAACATATATATAAAGAAATAGAAATAGATAAACGAATAAATAAGTTCTTTTTGAGTCTGCTACTTCAAGTGACTCAATAGGATAGATTGACCTATTTCCTACTTTTTGAGTACCAAAAATTCAACTTACAAGGAATCATTCAAAATTTTGATTAAAACTATTTCGAATGGAAAAAGGTTCCTATTTAGACATCATTAAAAGATAAGTCTTTTTTTTTTTTTTAATTGACCCATCACTGATTTCAAATAGATAAATAGATCACAGAAAAGAAGAAAGAAATCCCATTTTTTTTCATGAGATGGATAAAAAAACTGATGTAAGGTAAGATTTGAATCTTTATTCTTTTCATCTGATTGCGAAAATCCAAATCGAAAAAATCGAGAGGGGTTTTCGTATCTATCAGATAGACTGAACAATTGTCACTGTTATAGATATTCTATAACACTTAATTTAACTAATTTTAGTTTAAAAAATTTAAGGGATCCCAAACCTTTTTCACAAAAACCGAAAGACTATTGTCATTGAAATAGAACGATACATATAAGCTAAACATTTCCTCATTTTATATGCATTTTGTTTAACATGGGGTTGAGTAATATTTCAATAATCGAATCTTGTCATAAAGTGAATAAAAGGGATAGGATAAATCACCCCTGCCTCAATCCAATCGTTACATAGATTTACAATTCTTCATTATAGCCAAACAAAAAAAATACCTAAATAAAATAAAAAAACGAGATTCAAAGAAAATACATCGATTCCATAACATATAAACATATATAAATATGTTATTTGATCATTTGTTAATGAGATTTGGACAGATACAGATATTTAAATTAATACTGATTATCTCCTATCCACTCCCCTATTCTTTCTATGGGA